ATCTTCTTCTGTCCGAAGAAATGATTCATCGAAATAATGAGTCACCCGTTCCATTGATATGGATACATCTGAGATCACCAAATGCTCGGGAGTTCCTCTATTCAATCCTTTTCCTTCTTCTTGTTGCTGGATATCTCGTTCGTACACATCTTCTCTTTGTTTCCCGGGCCTCTAGTGAGTTACAGACAGAGTTCGAAAAGATCAAATCTTTGATGATTCCATCATACATGATTGAGTTGCGAAAACTTCTGGATAGGTATCCTACATCTGAACTGAACTCTTTCTGGTTAAAGAATCTCTTTCTAGTTGCTCTGGAACAATTAGGAGATTCTCTAGAAGAAATATGGGGTTCTGCTTCTGGCGGCAACATGCTATTGGGTGGTGGTCCCACTTATGGGGTCAAATCAATACGTTCTAAGAAGAAATATTTGAATATCAATCTCATCGATATCATAAGTATCATACCAAATCCCATCAATCGAATCACTTTTTCGAGAAATACGAGATATCTAAGTCGTACAAGTAAAGAGATCTATTCATTGATAAGAAAAAGAAAAAACGTGAACGTTGATTGGATTGATGATAAAATAGAATCCTGGGTCGCGAACAGTGATTCGATTGATGATGAAGAAAGAGAATTCTTGGTTCAGTTCTCCACCTTAACGAAAAAAAAAAGGATTGATCAAATTCTATTGAGTCTGACTCATAGTGATCATTTATTAAAGAATGACTCTGGTTATCAAATGGTTGAACAACCGGGATCAATTTACTTACGATACTTAGTTTACATTCATAAAAAAAATCTAATGAATTATGAGTTCAATAGATCCTGTTTAGCAGAAAGACGGATATTCCTTGCTCATTATCAGACAATCACTTATTCACAAACCTCGTGTGGGGCTAATAGTTTTCATTTCCCATCTCATGGAAAACCCTTTTCGCTCCGCTTAGCCCTATCCCCGTCTAGAGGTATTTTAGTGATAGGTTCGATAGGAACTGGACGATCCTATTTGGTCAAATACCTAGCGACAAACTCCTATGTTCCTTTCATTACGGTATTTCCGAACAAGTTCCTGGATGACAAGCCTAAAGGTTATCTTATTGATGATATTGATGGTAGTGACAATATCGATATTGATGGTAGTGACGATATCGATGATGACCTTGATACAGAGCTGCTAACTATGACGAATGCGCTAACTATGTATATGACGCCGAAAAAAGACCAATTTGATATCACCCTTCAATTCGAATTAGCAAAAGCAATGTCTCCTTGCATAATATGGATTCCAAACATTCATGATCTGTATGTGAATGAGTCGAATTACTTATCCCTCGGTCTATTAGTGAACTATCTCTCCAGGGATTGTGAAAGATGCTCCACTAGAAATATCCTTGTTATTGCTTCGACTCATATTCCCCAAAAAGTGGATCCCGCTCTAATAGCTCCGAATAAATTAAATACATGCATTAAGATACGGAGGCTTCTTATTCCACAACAACGAAAGCACTTTTTAACTCTTTCATATACTAGGGGATTTCACTTGGAAAATAAAATGTTCCATACTAATGGATTCGGGGCCATAACCATGGGCTCCAATGCACGAGATCTTGTAGCACTTACCAATGAGGCCCTATCCATTAGTATTACACAGAAGAAATCCATTCTAGACACTAATACAATTAGATCCGCTCTTCATAGACAAACTTGGGATTTGCGATCCCAGGTAAGATCGGTTCAGGATCATGGGATCTTTTTCTATCAGATAGGAAGGGCTGTGGCACAAAATATACTTCTAAGTAATTGCCCCATAGATCCTATATCTATCTATATGAAGAAGAAATCATGTAAGGAAGGGGATTCTTTTTTGTACAAATGGTACTTCGAGCTTGGAACGAGCATGAAGAAATTAACGATACTTCTTTATCTTTTGAGTTGTTCTGCCGGATCGGTCGCTCAAGATCTTTGGTCTCTACCCGGACCCGATGAAAAAAATTGGATCACTTCTTATGGATTCGTTGAGAATGATTCTGATCTAGTTCATGGCCTATTAGAAGTAGAAGGCGCTCTGGTGGGATCCTCACGGACAGAAAAAGATTGCAGTCAGTTTGATAATGATCGAGTGACATTGCTTCTTCGGTCCGAACCAAGAAATCCCTTAGATATGATGCAAAATGGATCTTGTTCTTTTGTTGATCAGAGATTTCTATATGAAAAATACGAGTCGGAGTTTGAAGAAGGAGCCCTCGACCCGCAACAGATAGAGGAGGATTTATTCAATCACATAGTTTGGGCTCCTAGAATATGGTGCCCTTGTGGCAATCTATTTGATTGTATCGAAAGGTCCAATGAATTGGGATTTCCCTATTGGGCCAGGTCATTTCGGGGCAAGCGTATCATTTATCATAAAGAGGATGAGCTTCAAGAGAATGATTCGGAGTTCTTGCAGAGTGGAACCATGCAGTACCAGACACGAGATAGATCCTCCAAAGAACAAGG